GGTGGAAAAATATGGGTACGCATATTTCCAGACAAACCTGTTACAGTAAGACCTACAGAAACACGTATGGGTTCGGGGAAAGGATCTCCCGAATATTGGGTAGCTGTTGTTAAACCCGGTAGAATACTTTATGAAATGAGCGGAGTAGCAGAAAATATAGCTAGAAGGGCTATTTCAATAGCGGCATCTAAAATGCCTATACGAACTCAATTCATTCTTTCTGGATAGGAGTGTAGAAACAAACGAAAGGAGTTTTTGGGATGAAAAAAAAAAACAATTGCAGGTTTCTTTTTTTGTTTTGAACAAATAATATTTCTTTTTTTTATTTATACCTTTGCATTGAAAAAGAAAAAACCGATAAAAAAATGATATGATTCAACCTCAAACCCATTTGAATGTAGCGGATAACAGCGGGGCCCGAGAATTGATGTGTATTCGAATCATAGGAGCTAGTAATCGACGATATGCTCATATTGGTGACATTATTGTTGCTGTAATCAAGGAAGCAGTACCAAATACACCTCTAGAAAGATCAGAAGTGGTCCGAGCTGTCATTGTACGTACTTGTAAAGAACTCAAACGCGACAACGGTATGATAATACGATATGATGACAACGCTGCGGTTGTTATTGATCAAGAAGGAAATCCAAAAGGAACCCGAATTTTCGGCGCGATCGCCCGGGAATTAAGACAGTTAAATTTCACTAAAATAGTTTCATTAGCACCTGAAGTATTATAGGGGAAGACCTTAATATAGTATTTGAATGAAATTGATTAAATTTATTTAATTAATTAGTAAATTGTTTATCTATCACGTATATATCTTTAATAATTCATAAATATAAAAAAAAAAAAAAAGAATTCATAAATATTAAAAAATTCAGAAAAAAAGAAAAAGAGCATGTTGATTATATCAAAATTCGGGGGAAACAAAAATCTTAGTTTATCATGAGTAAAGACACTATTGCTGACATAATAACCTCTATACGAAATGCTGACATGAATAAAAAAAGAACAGTTCGAATACCATCTACTAACATCACTGAAAATATTGTTAAAATCCTTTTACAAGAAGGTTTTATTGAAAACGTGAGAAAACATCAAGAAAGCAATAAATATTTTTTGGTTTTAACCCTACGACATAGAAGAAATAGGAAAGGACCATATAGAACTGTTTTAAATTTAAAACGGATCAGTCGACCCGGTCTACGAATATATTCTAACTATCAACGAATTCCTAGAATTTTAGGCGGAATGGGGGTTGTAATTCTTTCTACTTCTCGAGGTATAATGACAGACCGAAAGGCTCGACTAGAAGGAATCGGCGGAGAAGTTTTGTGTTATATATGGTAATCTTTCTAATAGCCGACACGGTCATATTTGTGAAAAAAGAGAAAGGACAAGTTTATAATATTATCCCTCTTACATTAGTTGATACTTCAAAGTGGTTTTACCTGGAATGAAACAACAAAAATGGATTCATGAGGGTTTAATTACTGAACAACTTACCGATGGTATGTATCTTCCGGATTCGTTTAGATAACAAAAAAATTATTCTGGTTTTTGTTTCGTAAAGGATTTCATGTAGTTTTATACGTATACTACCAGGAAATAGACTAAAAATTGAGGTAAGTCCTTATGATTCAACCAAAGGGCGTATAATTTAGAGACTCCAAAGCAAAGACTTGAATGATTAGGCGGTTTTTTCAATTTCAACATTCTTTCGTGAGGATACAATTCGAAATTAAAAATTTCAAGAAACTTATTTTCTTCCAATAAGTAGATTCGGAATTAAAAAAAGGAATGACAAATATGAAAATAAGGGCCTCCGTTCGTAAAATTTGTGAAAAATGTCGATTGATCCGTAGGCGGGGACGAATTATAGTAATTTGTTCTAACCCGAGACATAAACAAAGACAAGGATAATCTTTCTAAAACAAAAAGACTCTCGAAATCTAAAGGACCCGATGTACAGATGTACAAATAAATAAAATAAGTAAAAAAAAAAAAAAAGAATAAAGATCTGTTCTGTTTTGACATGAAATGGATATATCCATATATCTCTGACTTATATTTATGAGATGATAAAATATGGCAAAACCTATACCAAAAATTGGTTCGCGTAGAAATAGACGTATTGGTTCACGTAAGAATACACGTAGAATCCCCAAGGGAGTTATTCATGTTCAAGCAAGTTTCAACAATACCATTGTGACTGTTACAGATGTACGGGGTCGAGTAATTTCTTGGTCCTCTGCCGGGGCTTGTGGATTCAAGGGTACAAGAAGGGGTACACCATTTGCCGCTCAAACCGCAGCAGGAAATGCTATTCGGACAGTAGTGGATCAAGGTATGCAACGAGCAGAAGTTATGATAAAAGGCCCGGGTCTCGGAAGAGATGCGGCATTAAGAGCTATTCGTAGAAGTGGTATACTATTAAGTTTCATACGGGATGTAACTCCTATGCCACATAATGGCTGTAGGCCTCCTAAAAAAAGAC